TAACGAATCTTTCACAAGTTTAAGGCCAGTGCCATCTTCGATTTACAATATCGAAATTTTTCTTAAACTATTAAACTTTACGAAGTGCCTGATTAAAAGGATTATTTTGATGTAATAAAAATGGTGATTTCACCCTTCGTAAGTTAATAAAGGAGTAAATACTCATAAGAAAATTTACAGTTTTCTGCTTTTATCAGCCACCTTATTTTCAGGCTTATTATTTATTTAGTAGTAATTCTAGGCCTAGATGTGAAAGCGTGGAATGAAGGAGGAATTCCAATTAATCATTCTAGAAATGATCTTCTTCTAGAATAGAATAGACAATTTATTTTTTCAGACAGTCTTCAATAAATGCAAACAATAAAAAACAATACTCTACAAGTTGTGACAAAGGACCCGATTCTGGACAATAGATTTCACCTATAATATCTGTCGGGGTAATCAATGTAACGTCGAGGTATTCCTCTCAACCCTAAAAAGTGCTGAGGAAAAAAAGTAAGATTTACCCCAATAAAAGTAATGAAAAAATGTACTTTTATTATGAATTGATTGATTACCAACCCAGTAAATAAAGGGTATCAATAACTAATTCCAGCAAAAATAGCATACACTGCTCCCATTGATAAGACATAATGAAAATGAGCTACCACATAGTAAGTGTCATGGAGTACAATATCAATGGAAGAGTTGGCTAAAACCACTCCTGTCAAGCCCCCTACTGTAAATAAAAACACAAACCCTAAACTTCAAAGAGTTTGAGGATTGAAAGTGATTTTTCTTCCAAAGAAAGAAGACAACCAACTAAATACCTTTACTCCAGTAGGAATAGCAATAATTATAGTAGCAGAAGTAAAATAGGCTCGAGTATCAATATCTATTCCAATAGTAAATATGTGGTGGGCCCATACAATGAATCCCAGAATTCCAATAGAAACCATAGCATAGATTATTCCTAACACACCAAATCTTTCTTTCTTACCTCTTTCTTGAATAATAATGTGAGAGATGATTCCAAACCCGGGAAGGATAAGAATATAAACTTCGGGATGTCCGAAGAATCAAAATAAATGTTGATATAAAATTGGATCCCCACCTCCTGTAGGATCAAAGAATCTAGTGTTGAAGTTACGATCAGTAAGAAGTATAGTAATAGCACCAGCTAGTACCGGTAAAGACAATAAAAGTAAGAAAGCAGTAATAATCACTGATCAATTAAATAAGGTTAATAAATTTATTCTAGACTTTAACAAATTTATGTTAATAAGAGTAGTAATAAAGTTAATGGCTCCTATAATAGATCTCAAACCTGCTAAATGGAGGGAAAAAATAGCTAGATCCACTGAATACGAGGGATGTCCTATTAGCCTGGCAAGGGGTGGGTAAACGGTTCAACCTGTTCCTACTCCATTCTCTACAAGTCTTCTTATGACTAAGAAAGTAAGAGAGAAGGGTAATAATCAGAATCTTATGTTATTCATTCGAGGAAAAGCTATGTCTGGAGCTCCAGATATAATTGGACACAATCAATTGGCGTAACCGCCAATAAGAGTTGGTATAACTATAAAGAAAATCATCAAAAAAGCGTGAGAAGTAACGACAGTATTATATAACGAAGGAGATCTAATTAATATACCTGGAGTGCCTAACTCAATTCGAATAATTATTCTTATTCTAAACCCTAACAACCCTGATCAAATACCAAAAATAAAATATAATATTCCAATGTCTTTATGATTAGATGAATAAAGTCATCGTTTTATAATCTTTTAATTCAAGAAAAGAAATTTTCTAAATCTACCACCTCTACACAAATAGGTATGAATGAGTGAAGAGTTCCACAAATCTCAGAACATTGACCATAGAAAAGACCCATTCGGTTTCTTTGTATGATAAATTGATTTAAGCGACCTGGGTTAGCATCTATTTTAACCCCTAAAGAAGGTACAGTCCATGAGTGAATTACATCAGTAGATGTGACAATTACTCGGATCTTTATTATTACGGGTACTACAACTCGGTTGTCTACCTCTAACAAACGAAATTCATCGTTTTCAATATCTGATTTTATGTAAGAACTAAATTCTACATTTGCAAAGTCAGAATACTCATATGATCAATTTCACTGATGACCGATGGCCTTAAAAGTAAGCCTGGGGTCTAACACTTCATCAGTGAGATACAAGACTTTTAATGAAGGAAGAGCAATAAACACTAAAATTACTCTAGGAAATAGAGTCCAAACAAACTCTACTCCTTCATTGAATAAAAGTATTAAGTTAACAAATTTTCTTATTAATAAAGAAACTATTACATAGGCTACCAAGGACAAAATAAAAAGAAGAAAGAAAAGAGAATGATCATGAAAAAAAGTTAGTTGTTCTATTAAGAAACAACCAGCATCTTGGAGATTAATTATGGATTGGTTGCACACAGAAGTAAGATTCTTACTGAATCGACCCCCAGTTAGAAGCTGGGGCTTGTTTTACCTCTAAAGTTAACTTTTAGACGAGTAATTTTATCTTTGAACGATAACAGTTTTATTAACTTATAACTTTAATCCCATTAATTTAGTTATTCCATAAAGAACCATCTAATTGGAAGTCAGATATACTTATTATACTAAATAACTAGAAATCAGAAAATAGTTTATATTAATTAAAACATTAAATTTGGGGTTTAAAGAAATAGTTTCTGAGGGATATTAGTTAAAACATAACATCTAAATTGCAATTAGAAATTGAAACTTTCATATCTTAATTATTTTGAGAAAAAATTATTGCTTATATATGTATATATATTATTTGTTAAGATTGACACTTATGTTGGTGTATTTAGTCAAGTTTCAATCGGTTCACACTATTGAATGAGTATTATTTAATAGGTACGATCTTAATATTTCAATTAGGTTAAATTATAATGTTTACAATGTAATCTTTATGTTTACTGTTTGTACAGTATTTGCCAGAGTGTATCATTACTCTTTACACTATATAAAAGGAGAATTAGGAGTAAAACGATTTCTATTAATTTTAACACTATTTGTACTATCTATAATAACTTTGATTTGCAGAGGTAATTTATTTACATCATTAATTGGTTGAGATGGTTTAGGGGTTTCTTCAATATTATTAATTATGTACTACTCTTCTAATGCTTCTCTTAAAGCCAGAATATATACGTTTGTAATCAACCGATTAGGGGATTGTTTTTTTTTAGTATTCATTTTTTTAATAATCTGTCAATTCCCTTCTTTGAACGGTACAAGTTATGCAATAAGTAAAGGTTCCTTAGTATTGAGGATTTTTCTAGTTCTTATAAGGATAACCAAGAGTTCACAAACCCCTTTCTCGTCGTGATTAACTAAAGCTATGGAAGCCCCTACCCCAGTTTCTTCATTAGTTCATTCGTCTACTTTGGTAACAGCAGGGATCTACATATTGTTCATTTACCGAGATTTGTGGAAAGATATTGAGGAAATTAATTTTTTACTTTGTGTAGTTTCTTTAACCACTTTGTTTTTAGCAAGAGTTGCAGGTTTGTTAGAAATAGATTTAAAAAAAATTGTTGCTTATTCTACTCTTAGCCAGTTAGGTTTTATTGTTTTTGTTTTATCTCTTTCTTTATTTGAGCAAGGATTTTTTCACTTAATTATACATGCCTTTTTCAAGGCCATAATATTCATGAGAGCTGGTTACGTGATCCATTGTTCTTCTGGTTGACAAGATATTCGACTTATAACCTTAAATAATAAGTGTGCACCTGGAGTGCTAAAGGTTTTAATTACTGCAGTAATATCCCTTTGTGGAATACCATATCTTTCAGGGTTTTATTCCAAAGATCTTATTGTTGATTCCATTATATCTATAAATTGTTCTGTTTTATTATTAGTTATACTTTATTCTTCTTTCGTGTTTACTACCTTTTATTCCATTCGAATTTGTTGGTTTCTAACCAAAGGTCTTAAACACACGTCTTTAACTTCTGATGATGATTCAAGTATATTAAGTTCAATAATTTATTTATATATTTGTTCATGTATTATAGGAAGAACAATAATCTGAACATTCAAAATAACACCCTTAATGAGAGTGGACTCTCCAAAAATTATCTTGGTATTAATTCTAATTTCTATGATAGTTATCTTTTGAATTTCTCCCTCTCAAAAGAGAGAAAGGTTTTTTATGAAGACTAACATATATCTTTATGTGGTTATTAATATCATTGTTTATAATTTTATATTTTTTGTTTCTAAGATTTATTGATCATTAGATTTAATAGGAATAATTGGTAAGATAATTAAGGAACCTTCTTATATTATAGAAAAATACAATAAAATTGTAGGTAATCATTACCCTATAATTTATGGATTTAAAGAATTTGTATTGTTCTTCGTATTAGTATTACTGGTTTCAGTGTGAATAAATTTGTTAAAAGATAGGCTATGTCAAGCTAATAGGTTCATACCCTGTTGAAAAACTTTATGTTTTCTTTTAATTGAGGTAAATAATATTACTTAATTTAGGCCGAAACTAAATGTATTCTCAATTACTAATATGTGTTACAATTATTTCATTTAGTTTATGAAAAACAAAACATTACTCTTTCAAAGTAAAGTACCTTAAGGGATTGAACAAGTTAGCAAAATAGTGCATTGAACTTAGAATTCAAATAAAGAATTTAAAAATTCTACTTGTTAATTAATATACTAGTAGTCCCATGATGACTAATATCATACAAGGTATTAAATGACAAATCAAGACAAATTTCTCTTTTATTGTGAGAGGCCAAATTAAAAATTCACTTTTTATTCTCCCATGATTTACTATATAAAAAATAAACATAGAGTAATAAGCGGAAAATAGAAAATACAAGATTATCAGTAAAAGCACTAGCTGAGACAAATTTTTTACTAAAGCTACGCCAAGAAGTATCTCTCTTAAATTACCTGGGGTGAGAGGAAAAGCTATATTATAAACACATAACATCATTCACCAAAAGGAAATTATGGGAGAAGAGATAATAGAAGCTTTATTGAAGAGTAAGGAACGTCTTCCAGAACGTTTATATATTACATCACACATATAGAACATCCCTGATGAACATAAAGCATGTGCTAGTATTAAAATAACCCTTCCGTATATTCTTGTGATTTTCTCTGTTAACATTCCTATTACCATAAAATTTATGTGCCTGACAGAAGCATAAGCTACCACAGATTTTAAATCGGGTGTTAAAAAACAAAATAAGCAAGTAATCACCATACCCACTCCCGATACTCTTATAATTAGGTAATAAGAATATCTAAATGACACTATGGGTAAGAAACGAATGATCCCATAACCTCCTATTTTAAGTAAAATAGCAGCTAAAACTATTCTCCCTGACACGGGAGCTTCTACGTGAGCTTTTGGTAATCAAAAATGGGTGAAGAAAAGTGGAACCTTAACTAAAAACATAGTAAACACTATGAAAAAAGCAAATTCCCCCACTCCCAATGACTCAGGGGTTAAACTGATAACCCATATTGGATTATACATGAGGATAAACACTAAAAAAGGTATAGATGGAATTACTGTAAAAAAGAGGAGATTTAGCAAGGCTTCTACTCGTTCAGGTTGATATCCTCAACCTAAAATGAGAAGTAAAATAGGAATAACTGAGGCTTCAAAAAAGGAAAAAAATATAATACAATTTAGAGAAAAAAAAAGAAATGTAAGAATACATATTAGAAGACAAACAATAAGAATTCCTCTTTGTATTTTAAAAGGTTTTTTTTTATACCCCCCAAAAGTATGGAGCATTAAAACAGTGATTCAAAAGGTTACCAATACTAAAAAAAAGGACATCTTATCATAAAACAGTGAAAGTCTAATTATGTGAGGTATATCTCATCTGAAAAATGAGTAGTTAACAGTAATAATCACTGTTATTAGAATTAATTCTCCTAAAAGAACTTCACATAATTTGAAACAGGGTAACAAAAATAGCGAAAGCAAAATTATTTTAATAGTGTAATTCTTTTAAGACTATCTTTTCCAGAATTCCGACTGACATAAATATAAGCCCCCAAACCTATAACTCTTTCACTTACTATTAACGTAAGAAAGATAATAACCAATATAGAGTTAGAAAACCATAATTCACTCACATATCTAATGAGAAAGTAGACTCTTAACATCATGAATTCTACACCCAATAGTATAGTAATCATTTTTCTAGCTGATAAAATTTTTCATAAACCTATAATAAAAAGATATAACAACAAATAAGTATAACCGTCCATAAGTTTTAACTTATAAAAGTATCTCTAAATTTGCAATTTAGTAGTTTTGAATTAAACTATAAAACCAGGTAAGACAGGAGTCTTCTTAGGTACCACAAACCTACGTTATGCTTTATTTAACTATTACCTAACTTAGGGGGGAGCCCATAATAACACCTTCAAAGTTATGCTTTATTGTATTTAAGCTACCTAAGATTTGAAAGAAACATTGATTTTTCTAGTTACTTGTATTATTTTAATTTGTAGTGGTAATTCTATATGAACCTTTTGGTTAGGGTTAGAGATATTTGGTTTTATTTTTTTTCCTTGAATTATAGAAGATAGAAAACAATATTCAAGTTCAAAAATCTTTAAATATTTTTTGATTCAAGCTATTGCTTCTGGTTTATTTATTTTTTCTGTTAATATTGAAACAAGGGTTTTGAGTTATACATTTATTATAGTTAGTATAATAATTAAGTTGGGGGTTTTCCCATTTCATTTATGGGTAGTAAATATTAGAGAAATAATACCTTGAAATAAGTTTTCATTTATAATAACTGGAGCCAAGTCAGGGGGGTTAGTTGTTACTTTATTTCTTAGCCCTGAACTGTTATTAATTACCCCATCATTGTTAGGGGTGGTTGCACCTCTGGGTGGAATAAAATCAAGATCAATCCGTAAAATGTTAGTATTTTCTTCAGTATCACATATAAGTTGAATAATAGCCTGTTGTTGTTTGTCTCCAACTTTATTAATAACATATATTACGATTTATTGATTTATTTTTTTATCTGTATGTAAGATATTTAAATCTTATAATATTAACTCCTTGCGAGATTGTTATGAATCCCCTAATTTTTTATCATTTTGAAATATTGTTATTATTCTTTCTTTAATAGGGGTACCCCCATTTTTAGGGTTTATTCCTAAGTTATTTGCAATAACTGCAATAATCGAACATGGACACATCATTATGGTAATATTCATAGGGATCATAAATATTTTACCTATATACTTTTATTTGAAAATAATGTTACTTTATTTTAGTTCTCATAACTATTACAATTTTTCATTTTTAAAATTGAATAATAATAAACAAGAACTTGTTCTTACAACTATTGGGATAACTTTAATAAGGATTAGCATTTTAATCTTTATGTATGTTTAGGTTTCAAGATTAAATTCTTCTTTGATGTAAACAAAGCGTTCTGATCACTTATAAACTAAATCTTGTTAACAAAACTTACCTAATAGGTAAATTAAATTAAATAGTACTAATACTAATGGTGTTATAAATTTTCAACAAAGAGATATCAGCATATCATATCGAATACGAGGAAACACCCCACGAATCAAAGCAACTATAAACACAGTAAACCTAAAAATAATGGCACTAATAATTGGCTCTGAAAAATTAAAAAAAAAAATAGTGATTACAAAGCTGGAAAAAAAAATTATAGTATTCTCACTCAGAAAGACAAATACGAAAGTTCTTCCCCCGTACTCTACGGAGTACCCAGAAACCAACTCTCTCTCTCCCTCGGGGAGATCAAAGGGAGTTCGACCTATTTCTACCAGTATTGCTATACAACCAATAACAAAAAGAATAGGACACATAATAATTAATTTAGACAATTTCCAATAGAGGATATTTTCTATGGAAAATCTAGAAATTAAAACGATCACACAGAGCATAATAAATCTGAAAACTACTTCATAAGAAATTGATTGTCTTACAGCTCGAATTGCCCCCAACATAGAGTAGGACGAATTAGAAGACCAACCCGATCACATTAACCCATACACGGTTAATCCATAAACAATAAATATCGTTATAAAAGAATAATTGTTGTTAATTCCCCCCCAAACAAATGGGTATACTACTCAACCTACTAGGCTTAGTCTTATTATTAATAAAGGAGAAGCATAAAAAATTCAGGAATTTCTTCAAAGTACGGGGGAATCATCCTTTGACATAAGTTTTATAGCATCAGCAAAGGGTTGTAAGAACCCTGATAGTCTTACTTTATTAGGCCCCTTACGTAATTGAACATAACTTAAAACCTTTCGTTCAAGCAAAGTAAAAAACGCTACTGATAATAAAACTATCACCACTAACACCAATTCTTGTAACACTAATAAAATTGTAATCAATATTTCTTTCAAAAACAGGGTCTCTGACATGGCAGATTAGTGCAATGAACTTAAGATTCATAAATGAGAACTCTTTCTCTGTTAGAATAATTGTTAGAATTTTTTACGCAGTCCTCCCCCTTTGTTATATGTAAAACGTATGAAAAGAATTACTAGTAATAATAACAAGGAAACCAGTACTAATCTGATTAATAAACTAGAAGAATGTTTATTTACAACTTTGAAAATTTCGTTTGGACCAGAAATTATTCTCAAAGACATGTGTTGAATTCCTGGCCTCCTTTTTAATAATCAAAATACTAAAAATAACACTAAAAATACACATAAAAACACAATAATTAAGCTAGTTGATTTCTCAGTTGGGGATTCCGGTGTAACCCTAGTCATGTAAGTAAAAATCAAAAATAAACCGGTGAGAACAACAATTATTACCAATCCTAGTATCCAAAAATTTATTATCTTTATATAGTAAAGAACCCTTATAGAGAGGGTGTAACTAAATAAACAAATTAAATTTAATACAGCTCTTTCATATATCAAAAATATAATTGCTCTAACAACAATAAAAGAAAACCAAAATAAGTTTATTATTCTTCTCTCAATAATCCCTCAAATATTTCCTAGATCTATTATATTAATTTTCATGTTTGTAGTTATTGTATTTTTTATTTTCATAGTGTCATCTTACTGACAGATCTCTTTAGACTCAAGAGAAGTAAAAAATTCTCATGATTTTACCCCAAAAAAAGAATTATTTATTACGCCATGATAGCAAGGTTATTATCTATTTTTGACCCCTCTTCATCTACTCCAATTATAAATTGAGCTGTGATTCTTTTCTTAATGCTATTCCCTATTAGGACTCGATTTTGAGCTTTAAGATCCAGAGTTCAACTAGTTTATACTGAATTGTTGAAACTAGTTAATTTTATATCTAAAACTTCAACAAAGATAGAAATTTATTTTGTTTCTATTTTCATAATATTCCTTTTAATTAACCTAGGGGGTTTAATGCCTTACAGATTTTCTCTTACTAGTCATTTCAATTTCAATTTTAGGTTAGCTCTAACCCTGTGGTTAGGAACCATGTTGTGGGGCTTTAGAAAGCATTTAGAACACAATCTGGCTCATTTAACTCCCATAGGCTGTCCACTAATTTTAGTACCTTTTATGGTACTAGTTGAAACTATTAGATCCTTGATTCGACCTATTACCTTATCCTTACGACTTATGTCTAACATGTTAGCAGGTCATATAATTTTAGCTTTGTTAAGTAAAGCAGTTTACGTTATACCTTTTTTAGTAAAACCTCTGTTTTTTTCCCTAGAAGCACTGTTTTTGGTGTTCGAACTAGGTGTGTCTTTTATTCAAACATATGTATTCTATAGACTTATGCTTTTATACTGACAAGAGTCAGATTAAGTTAAGTTTAATTAAAGCCAAAGAGAGGCATGTTGCTGTTAACAACAAGATTAAACTAATAGTTTTAATTGATATGGAAGTTTAATTAAATATTTACTTTGAAAGTAAAAGAAGAGGTTTCCTCCCTTATCTTATAGTATATAGAAACACTTTCCAGTACTTCTACTGTGTTTCGACTTACCCCGAGAATGGCTTGGGGGCGACGGGCGATCTGTACAAAAGAAAGTTCATATTCATAAATTTATTATTAAAATTTATTACTTTCAAATTCATTTTCATAACTATTTTCAATAATTATTCCACTTTTAACTAAAATGTAATACATCTCACCTTAAACATAACCTTCACCTTTACCTGATTAATTTAGTCTAACACACATAGTTAGTCCAATTACTAGTAAAAATTCATTATACCCAAAACGGCGGTGGGAAGAGTGTAAAATATTCAAGTTTAAGTCAGATTTTTTGGGGAGTATCATATTAAAAGACATATTCATCTGATAAGAAATTCTAACTGTCATGATTTTTAAATTTCCCTAATTATAAGGTAGTTTTCTACAATTTTTTGTAAGCTACAATAACAGGGTATCAAATCCTGGTTTATTTAGTAGCTTATTAACGTTCAATTTTTAAAATATTAAAATTATTTTATTTCACCATAAATAATTTCTTGTTGTGTTGTAAATTATCTCAATTTTAAGTATTGTAGTAAAAAAAAGCTTAGCCCTTATGTATGACCGCTGATGCTGGCACATAATTTTCCAGACTTAGTTTAAATAACTATAACTATTCACTATTTATATAAATTTAATCCCTACTAAACCATGTATGAGAATTATAATATCAGCTTTTTTTAAAGCATAAACAAAACTTTTATTGAATTATTTATATTATATTAACTGGTTTTACTGTCCTTTCGTACTGGTACACCTTTTAAAAAGTGAAGATAGAAACTGACCTGACTTGCGTCGGTCTGAACTCAAATCATGTAAGGTATTAATAGTCGAACAGACTAACTCCATGAACATTCTACCTCCCAAAGTAACCTTAATTCAACATCGAGGTCATAAACACAAATTAAGATTAGCTCTCCTAATTTTTCATTATGCTGTTATCCCTAAGGTAACTTATCTTGTGATTTAAATTTCAAGGTCAACAATCTCTAAATAAGATTTGATTAAGAAAAAATTTTTCTTATTTTCCTGTTACCCCAACAAAATTTCTTCTTACTTAAAAGAAGTTTTAGAAATTAAGATCTATAGGGTCTTCTTGTCTATCACTTATATTTGAGCATTTTCACTCAAAGTTTAAATTCATTATTTACAAGTAAGAAAGAATTTCTCTTGTTTAACCATTCATTCCAGTACCCAATTAAAGTACTATTTATTATGCTACCTTTGCACAGTTAGCGTACTGCGGCTCTTTAAAAATTTCAGTGAGCAGGTCTTACCTCATATTATAAAAAAGAGGCTATGTTTTTGTTAAACAGACAGAGAAAGTTTTTGCCGAGTTCCTAACTCATAATTTTGTCTCAACTACTCATTTTATAATTGTACTATAGAGAACTTTATTTTTTCTATTTCTTTTGTTTAAACTTAATCAGTAAAATAAATTCAAATTAATCATTATTTTTTTGATAATAATTATTTTCTATTGATGTAATTATTTTAGAAACTTTCTCTCTAAAAATTAAATTAAATAATAGTTAGGTAAAACCTTTTACTAATTAATTTTCTAAATTAAATTTATTTCCAAAAGAACCAGATATCTTAGAAACCGATTGACTTATAGCCTCTAAATACAAGTTAATAATCATTATGAAACATAAACTATCACATGTACTTAGATCTTTCTAATTCGGGAATTGACTATATGTTAAATTTTCTATAAACCATGATGCAAAAGGTACTTAATAATACTTTTTCTATAATTAATTGTTCCTTTTCAGTACTGTGTATTAAAATTTCTTTTTTTAAAAAACTAAAGAAAAAAATTACTTTTTTTATATTTTTTTGGTTCACAAAAAGAATAACTAAATACTAATATTGTTTAAAAAGATTTACCTCATCAGTAAGCACATAAGTAAAGGAGTAACCAAACAACATCAACAAAGTGTCAATATCAAATAGATGCTTCATAACCTACATGGTGCTTAGCAGAAAACTGGTCTTTTATCACACGGAACAAGCAGACAGTTAATATTCTAGTTCCAATAATAACATGGATTCCATGAAATCCAGTAGACATAAAAAAGATTGAACCAAAAATTCTATCTCTAATAGAAAACCTTGTTTCGAAGTACTCCATACACTGTAACGCAGTAAAAGTCACCCCCATTAAAATGGTTAAAACTAAAGAAGTTATAGTGTCATCTTTGTTACCTTCTATGGTAGAGTGGTGGCTTCATGTAATAGAAACACCTGAAGAAATTAGAACTAAAGTTCCCAATAAAGGAACTCCTATTGGGTCTAATCTTACAACACCAACAGGGGGTCAAGAATAGATTTCTACTCTAGGGGAGATAGAGCAATAAAACAAACTTCAAAAGAAAGATAGAAAAAACAGAACCTCAGATACAATAAACAAGATTATACCCATTTTTAAACCTTTTTGTACCAAAAGAGTGTGATTTCCCTCAAGGAAACCTTCTCTTACTACATCACGAAGCCATCCATAAAATGATAAAACCGTGAAAATTAAACTAAGATAAAGATTGTAATCCAACCCAAAATTTATTGAATAAAGGATCCTAGTAATTACTATAAAAACCCCCCTTGACAGATACAAAGGTCAGGGACTTATGTCAACAATATGAAAAGAAAAAAAACCATGTTTTAACATAATTTATATTGACCACTCCAAGGACCTGTCAAACCATTCCACAAACAACCCTATTAACAGGATAAAAATAATCAAACTCATTATTAATATTCTTAATGAGGTTTTTTCTCTATCAATCAAAAGGGGGAGTAAAATAACAGCTTCTAAATCAAAAATCAAGAATACAATAGTAATTGAAAAAAACTGTATAGAGAAAGGAATACGAGAAAAAGAAATAGGCTCAAACCCACACTCAAATGGAATCTCTCCAGTTTCATTAATACGGTTTTCTATAAAAAGAGAGCCAATGATAAATAAAATTAAAGGAATTAAAATTCTAAATATAATTATAATCAAATATAATCTGGATATATAGATTTTAGTTTATCAAAAATATTAACTTGTCAAGTTAAAGAGGAGAATTTACTCAATTCTAAATAAATTTAGGTGACTGAATAATAAGTATTGATCTTTTAAATCAAACCATGGTAAAACATACCCCTAAATGAATTTAAATATTAGTGTTCATGCACTTAGAACTTTGAATTCTACAGCAATAGAGTATTCTATTATATTTAATTACATTTATACTAACATTATCAAAAAGAAGTTGGAAAAATAAATTAGAGATAGAATTTGACCAATGTATAAAAATGGGACTTCCACAGGAAGTGCTCCAATTCATGTTAGTAATACAAAAATTAATACCTGGTTTACGAATAAGACCTGGTATAATTTGTTCCCTTGGACATTCTTTCTCTTTTTTAAGAATGGTAATAAAGTCAGAATGGCAATCCTGAACACCATAGCAATAACTCCTCCTAATTTACTAGGAATTGACCGAAGAATTGCATAAGCGAATAAGAAGTATCACTCTGGTTGAATGTGTACTGGAGTAACTAGAGGATTTGCTTCAATAAAATTATCAGGATCCATAAAAGCAAAAGGAGTGTATAAACAAATAAAAGCAAGAAGGAAAGAAGCAACGATAAAACCTATCAAATCTTTTACAGTAAAAAATGGATGAAACGATACTTTATCTCTGTTATGTATCAATCCTAGGGGATTATTTCTTCCTGTTTCATGGAGGAAAAACAAGTGACCTATTACCAATACTACCCCCCCAAGAGGTAGGATAAAGTGAATTGTAAAAAATCGTATAAGTGTAGGTTCTCTTACAGAGAAACCTCCTCATACCCACTCTACTACTGTAGTTCCTAGGTAAGGAATAGCAGAGACTAAGTTAGTAATAACGGTAGCGCCTCAATAAGATATTTGTCCTCAAGGTAAAACGTAGCCTATAAAGGCTACCCCTATGAAAAGAAAAAAAATTATCACCCCCATTAATCAAGTAAAAGTAAGATTATAAGAGCCATAATACAATCCACGCCCGATGTGGAGATAAATAAAAAGAAAAAAAAAAGTAGCCCCATTGGCATGAAGGTACCGAATTAATCTTCCTCAATTTACGTCAGAACTGATATGAACTACTCTTTCGAAAGCTATAGTTATCCCAGAACAATAATGCATGGCCAAAAAGACTCCAGAAGCAATTTGAACTATTAAGCAAACCCCTAAAAGGGAACCAAAGTTTCATATTAATGAAATTCTTCTTGGTGTTGGAAGTTTAAT